TACTAAAAAAATAGATTCATTCAATAATAGAAAAAGATAGATTCGAATAGAATAAATAGAAAGATAGGATATAAGCGGGTAGCGGGAATCGAACCCGCATCGTTAGCTTGGAAGGCTAGGGGTTATAGTCGACGTTGATTCATCATTTTTTAACGTCTCTAATTCAAAACCGAACGTGAAACTTTTGTTTCATTCGGCTCCTTTACGGAAGAAATTAAGAGATGGAAGACATGAACAAAAAAAATTGACCCATAACATCTATGTCAGCCTTTGAATACATTTAAAAGAATACATTTTAAATACCTTGCTTTTTAGATGATCCCTATAGAAGAGGAGTATTATAACAATCTGTTTTTTTTTTTCTAGTTACTTCGTTCTCTATTTCTATTTGAGAGAATCTTTAGGAAAAGAATAAAATTTCCGTCGAGCTATAAAAAATATGTCGATGTTTCTAGTAAACTAAAAAAATCGTTTAATAGCTATTTTGCTTCAATCTCTCTTATACAAAACAAATAAAAAAATGGAAGATTTAGTTACGATTAGAAATAAACTTTCTATATCTTTTTCCATGGATCCTTTACTCATACTCAAAAAATTGGGATTATTGATCCAATTCCAAAAACTTATGTTTCATAATTTTAGAATTCAATTTGTCAATTTAGAATTGATTCTTCTTGTATACAAATTACGATAATGTATATTATTCCTCGAATCTTTTGTTGAGAGGTATAAAGGATGAAAACCCTTTAAGTAAGAAATAAAGTTTTTGATCGGGATATGAATCAAGCGAGGGATCCCTTAACTATTAAGGGGTCCATAGAACGAATCGCACTTTTACCACTAAACTATACCCGCTATAATGCAATTATTGTATATAAATGGACCTTTTGTCGAACAAGGGAATTAGTCGTAATAAAGAAATAGGAGCATAATATTATGATAATTAGAGTGTTGACATGTTTCGTAAAGGGGCCTCTTAATGGAATGAAATTAAGAAAAGGGGGCGAATTTTATTTTTGGATTTAGTTTTTGCTAAAGGTGTTTTTTGACAGATACATCTCGACAAAACTACTTAATTCATAACATAAAAATGCATTGTGCAATAATCCATCGTTCCATTCTTTTTTTAGATACGTTACCAGAAAAAAGAAGGAGTAATAAAAAATTACATTTTTATCTTATATTATTTTGTTCCTATATCATAGGAATCAAAAAGTCTTTTTTTATTTATGTTTGATCATGTTTAAATTACAAGTATTTTTTTTTTTTTCAAATCAAATACATTCAAAGAAATCATTGTTATCCAGGATTCATGGGAATAAAAAGAGCCCGGCCAGTACCTAGCCGGGCTCCGTCTGTATAAAAAAAGAAACTCAAAAATGGAATAAAATAAATATTCTTATTATAATGATTTATTTAATATATAATATAGAATCCATTTAATATATAATTGAATATTAATATATAATAATGAAATATAATTGAATATATAATAATGAATAGAAATCAAATAGAAATAAAAAAAAAAAGAGAGAGATTAAGATAGAAAATAAGATATAAAGAAGGCTTTTTTCAAGCCCTACTTTTTGTTCTTTTTGTTTATGCGATGTAACATAAACATAGTAATTCTATTTTTTCAATTTGGGAGAGATGGCTGAGTGGACTAAAGCGTCGGATTGCTAATCCGTTGTACGAATGTACCGAGGGTTCGAATCCCTCTCTTTCCGTTGATGATTTGGTATTTTTTTTCTTTTGAACTTATTATTATGGATTTTGGAGCTTTTTTTTATTCTTCACGTCCTGGATTACGTCCTGGATCGTTCGATAAGAATCCGAAAATGAAAAGAGAAACAAAAAATATCACTACCGTGTAAACAAATAGTTTTAGAGTAAGCATTAAAAAATCTCCAAGATAATTAAAAAAGACAGAGAAAGAGAATAGATTCTCTTATATTACACATTATGTTTCTTTTGATACTAAGTTTCTAAGAAATGAAGTGATTTCGAGGAAATATAAAAAAATTAGGAAATTTTTTTGTAGTAAGAGTCGAGCCTTTTTCCACCATTACCAATAATTACTATTACCAAAAATTTTCTTTCATATCCCCAATCTAGGTATTGGTGGTGGACTCAAATCTAATAATAGGATTAGGATTTCTCAATGGAAAAAACGGAAATGATGAGATGGTCCGGATTTTTTTTGTCTATCCAAAAATTTCAATATTGGAATCGAGGATTCACACTGTAAGACTTATCTGATCTTATAAATTGTTAAAATGTTTGAATTTTTGTTTTCGAATAAATTCTTCATTTTTTTAGAACATTATTCAAATTAAAGATCTCACCGAAAACTTACAGCAGCTTGCCAAACAAAAGCTAAGAGAAAAAAGAATAAGGGTATTACTGGCATAATATCTACAATTGGATTCAAAAAAGCGTAGGCTTCAGGCAATTTCGCCAAGAAAAAAATACTTGAATAAAGGGCAGAGTGAATACAAATACAGACCAAACTAAAGATATTTAGCATAACAAACATTTTGTTCTTTAAGAAAATTAATTGTATTTTTGCTTTTTTTTTGAATTAGAATTCCAATTTTTTTTTTCTTTTTTTTATTATGTATATATATATGTATAATTTATATGTATAATTTATATGTATAATTTTGATTATAATTTTTTCATAATTATATATTCATAATTATATATTAATAATTATATATTCTAAATAAATTATAAATAATTATATACAATAATTATATACTAATAATTATATAGTATAAAATATAATAAAATATATATTAATAATAATTATAATATAAAATAGATTATAATATAAAATAGATACTCTAAAAATAAAAGAATTATATATATAAAATTATATATATAATATAATTAATTCGAATAAATAGAATATATATATAAGAATATATATTCTTATATATATAAATTAAATAAAAATATATATATAATAAATTAAATAAAAAAAGAATTAAAATAAAAAAAGATGAATCAAAAATATTAATAATTTAAATAAATTAAATATTGAATAAATATTTTTGAATAAATATTTATTTTTATTCTTATTTTTATTAATATTTTTGATATTAATATTCATTAATATTAATAAATGAGTAAAACGAAAAAAAATGAATCAAATAAGATCAGATCCTCCAAAATACTTCTTTGATTTGAACTTATCTAGTTCAAAATCTTTTCATTCTAAAATAAAAAATATAAGAAATCATACTTTCATACAATATCTTAATTGAATTCTATGGAATGATCAATAAATTCAGTTTAATTCTATATCTACGCATATCAAAATCCTAACAACAATTTATTCTATAGAAATCTTCGAACTGGAATTGACGAACAACCAATACCAATAATAGTGTTTATTAGTGTCGAATCGAAAATAAAATGGGGCGTGGCCAAGCGGTAAGGCAACGGGTTTTGGTCCCGCTATTCGGAGGTTCGAATCCTTCCGTCCCAGAACATATCCATTCATGATGTATATCATATTTGAATACAAATTTTATATCAGAATAAAGATTACCCTTTCTTTTTTTTAATCATTCGTCTCTAATCTAAATCGAGCCGCTTTTGAAGATGTAGATTCAAAAGCGACTCGATTTTTTTCTTTTTTTTTTTTTTATTGTAATCATTCTGTATAATTGTATAATAAATATATATTTATTATTATTTCATATTTTTTTCTATTTTTTTTTTTCTAATATTTTTTTTTAAGAAATTCATTTTTTCTATTTTGATTTTATAAACTATCAAAATACAATAGAAAATTTATTAATACAATATCGAGTTAATTTGGATTTTATATACTTCTTTATTTATACTTCTTTACTTTAAAAACGGTCCAGTTATATAGAAGGAAAACCTAAAAGTAAAAAGTATAGATTATTATGTATCGATTGAATCAATGACTATTCACGATTTCATAATTGAATCAATTACATACCGGATCCAAGCTAAAGGAATGTTATGGTAAAACTTCGTTTGAAACGATGTGGCAAAAAGCAACGTGCGACTTGAAAGACATGATTCGATTAGCTGTGGATTCTTACATCCGCCATTTTTTCTAGTATTTCTAGTATATAGAAATCGGGGTGCTCTTGGCTCGACATCGTTTGTTCTGGTCCACTAGAACTCATTGTTTGAGGGACGGGAGAGGGATTGATGATGTAAATAGTACATGATGGAGCTCGAGTTGATTCATTTCTCAGGGGCAAGTATCTAAGGTTAGTGAAAATTAATAAGTTAGAACAACTTCGTAAGTCTATTTTTGGTAGAGAAATCGAAAGGATCCAATTCGAGCAAGGTTGAAAAAAAAAAAGTCAAATTTGTTGGAATTGGTAAAACTATTTCGATCAAAAGTGTATCTGTGGGAATCAACCTTCTATTTGTATGATTCTTTGAGAGAAAGAAAAAAAATGGTATGTTGCTGCCATTTTTGAAACGATTAAAGATCCACGAAGTAATGTCTAAACCCAATGATTCAAGGAAAAGCTAAAGGATCCTGGAACAAGTAAATACCATTTTCAAATTGTCTCAACAATTCTATTAGAATAAAACAATTCTATTAGAATGAAGAAAAAAAAATAGAAGCACAGGCAAGAAAAAGGGGTAGAGACCGCTCAATAAATGAAATAGCTAAAGGCTTTGTTTTCCTTTGAGTTATTTGAGAATTATCCAATTTGAGTTATGAGATTTCGAATACAAGGAGTTCTTTTTTTTTTTCAGAAAGACAAAAAATACTTAAACCGTAGTCTAATTGATTTGATGATTTTATTGATCTATTTGAGATCATAATTTTATACATAGACGTAATTTTGAATTTTCTCGAGCCGTACGAGGAGAAAACTTCTTATACGTTTCTAGGGGGGGTGTATTGTTCATCTATATCTATCCCAATGAGCTGTTTATCGAATCGTTGCAATTGATGTTCGATCCCGAAGAGAGGGAAGAGATATTCGGAAAGTGGGTTTTTATGATCCAATAAAGAATCAAACCTATTTAAATATTCCTGTTATTCTATATTTCCTTGAACAAGGCGCTCAACCTACAGGAACTGTTCAGGATATTTCAAAAAAGGCAGGTGTTTTTATGTAACTTTGCCCTAATCAACAAACGAAATTCAATTAATGAAAAAAAAAAGAGGGTGTGGATGACTTGTATATAGATTTATAAAACTCTTTTCTCTTTTATCCCCCCGCTCTCTTGTTCTATTCATACCTCATTTTTTATTTCTTATTTCTTGTTGTTGACATAGAATGCTCTTTTCTATATTCAAAAAAATGGATTTTTATCGATCTTCAAAATGAAAATAAAAAAAAAAAATGGATAGAGGTAGAAGATATAATATAGAAAAAAAGCAAATGAATAATCACTAAATGAAATAATTGGGTCTATAAATACATTACCCCTGATAAGGTGATTTTTTTCTTTATTTATTCATTTTTATTTATTCATTAAAATTTAAAAATAATAAATAAAATATTTATTATTTTTTGAATATTGAATATATATATAGAATTGAAAAAAAAAATTCCAGCACATATAGTGACATATATAACATATAGTGACATATATATAGTGAAAATAGATATATAGTGAAAGAATACTTCAGGTTCTCACGAAAAAGAATCATTTTTTTGAATACCCACTCGCTCGTTATTATTATCAGTTACTAATCCTAGTGACTGGATTTAGATACTTATTCTTTTTTTTTCATTTATATACTTATTTGTATTTGATAGTAAATAAATGAGATATAATATTTAAAATAGAATATTTATATGATTTTTCATCGAATGACTATTCATCTATTGTATTTTCATGTAAATAGAGGAAAAAAAGACTCTATGGAAAAATGGTTTTTCAATTCTATATTGTTTAATAGGGAGTTAGAATACAGGTGTGGCTTAAGTAAATCAATGGATAGTTTTGATCCTATTGAAAATACCAGTGTAAGTGAAGAACTCCTAATTTTAAATGATATGGATAAAAACATTCATAGTTGGAATGATAGTGACAATTCTAGTTACAGTAATCTTGATTATTTAATAGGTGTCAGGAACATCCAGAATTTCCTATCTGATAAAACTTTTTTAGTTAGGGATAGTAAGAGGAACTGTTATTCCATATATTTTGATATTGAAAATCAAATTTTGGAGATTGACAATGATCATTCTTTTCTAAGTGAATCCGAAAGTTTTTTTTCTAGTTATAAGAATTCTAGCTATCTGAATAATGTCTCTAAGAGTGATGATGATCATTATATGTATGATAGTAAATCTAGTTGGAATAATAACATTAATAGTTGCATTGAGAGTTATCTTCGTTCTCAAATCTGTATTGATAGTTACATTTTAGGTGATAGTGACAAATACAATGACAATTACTTTTATAGTTACATTTGTGGTAAGGGCAGAAATAGTAGTGAAAGTGAGAGTTCTAGTATAATAACTAGCACGAATTATACAAATGATAGTTATTTCACTAGAAGAGAAAGTTATAAAAATCTCGATGAAACTAAAAAGTACAAGCATTTGTGGATTGAATGCGAAAATTGTTACGGATTAAATTATAAGAAATTTTTAAAATCAAAAATGAATATTTGTGAACACTGTGGATATCATTTGAAAATGAGCAGTTCAGATAGAATCGAACTTTCGATTGATCCAGGTACTTGGAATCCTATGGATGAAGACATGATCTCTCTGGATCCCATTCAATTTCATTCGGAAGAGGAACCTTATAAAGATCGTATTGATTCTTATCAAAGAAAGACAGGATTAACTGAGGCTGTTCAAACAGGCACAGGTCAACTAAACGGTATTCCTGTAGCAATTGGTATTATGGATTTTCAGTTTATGGGGGGTAGTATGGGATCCGTAGTAGGTGAGAAAATCACTCGTTTGGTCGAATATGCTACCAATCAACTTTTACCTCTTATTCTAGTATGTGCATCAGGAGGAGCACGTATGCAAGAAGGAAGTTTGAGCTTGATGCAAATGGCTAAAATCTCTGCTGCTTTACATGATTATCAAACAAATAAAAAGTTATTCTATGTATCGATCCTGACATCCCCTACTACTGGTGGGGTGACAGCTAGTTTTGGCATGTTAGGAGATATCATTATTGCAGAACCAAATGCTTACATTGCATTTGCGGGTAAAAGAGTTATTGAACAAACGTTGAATAAGGCAATACCCGATGGTTCACAAGCGGCTGAATATTTATTCCATAAGGGCTTATTTGATTCAATCGTACCACGTAATCCTTTAAAGGGGGTTCTGAGTGAGTTATTTCAGCTCCATGCTTTCTTTTCTTTGACTAAAAATGAAAAAAAAAGTAGAGCCTAAAATTCTTGATTCTTTTTTTTTTTCATTTTTTTGAACTTCAAATAAAAGAAATTATAAGACAAAAATAAAATTAGAACACACAAGAGCAAAGTAATAAGATAATAAAAGAATAGAATAATACTTTAATACTAATACTAAGAATAATAAAAAGGTGTATTATCATACATACGTTTCTTGTAGAAATAGAAGGCGAAATCCATCCATTTATTTCGTTCTACATTCCTTATATTTATTATTAGATTCTATTTGTGCTTTTGATTCTCTTATTTATGAATATTATATTGTTTTTTCTTTTATTATTGATTTATTCTATACTCATTATATATAGTGAATATTATATATATACATATTATATATATTCAATATATATTAGTATATATTCTCTATATTTATTATTATATATATATATTCACTTAACTATACTTAGTATAATTTTTCAAATATACTTAGTATAAGTATATATGAATTCTAGTGATTATAGACTATCTTTCTAACAATATAAATAAGAATGAAAAAAAATATGAAATTCAAATAACAATAATCAAAAAAATAACAGGTACAAATATTAAATTGAGGTACCCATTCTATGATAAACTTACCCTCCATTTTTGTGCCTTTAGTGGGCCTAGTATTTCCGGCAATTGCAATGGCTTCTTTATTTCTTCATGTTCAAAAAAACAAGATTTTTTAGATACGGACAGTAGTGATATGTTTTTTTTAGATCGGGAAGCAATTCAATGAATTACTCCTAAGGGTTTACATCAAAATATATAGTGCTAGTTGATGAAAGTTACTTCGGAAACAAAGAAAAGTAAAGAAAAATTCATTTGCTTGGTTTTTTTTATTCTCCCCATTCCCATAAAATAGAACTGGATCTAATATGAGTTGGCGATCAGAACGTATATGGATAGAACTTATAACAGGGTCTCGAAAAACAAGCAATTTCTGCTGGGCCTTTATCCTTTTTTTAGGTTCATTAGGGTTCTTATTGGTTGGAACTTCCAGTTATCTTGGTAAGAATTTGTTATCTTTATTTCCGTCTCAGCAAATTCTTTTTTTTCCACAAGGGATTGTGATGTCTTTCTATGGAATCGCGGGTCTCTTTATTAGTTCTTATTTGTGGTGTACAATTTTGTGGAATGTGGGTAGTGGTTATGATCGATTCGATAGAAAAGAGGGAATAGTGTGTATTTTTCGTTGCGGATTTCCTGGAAAAAATCGTCGTATTTTTCTCCGATTCCTTATGAAAGATATTCAGTCCATCAGAATAGAGGTTAAAGAGGGTATTTATACTCGTCGTGTCGTTTATATGGAAATCATAGGACAGGGGGCCATTCCCTTGACTCGTATTGACGAGAATTTGACTCCACGAGAAATTGAACAAAAAGCTGCAGAATTGGCCTATTTCTTGCGTGTACCAATTGAAGTATTTTGAAAAAAAAAAAAAAGAACTGAAAAAAGAATGCTTTCTTAGGGAAAAGAAAATGGATTTCGAAATTTTTCTATTTTTATTTTATAGAAGAGAAGGGGCGTTCTTTGGTTTCGAAATTCAACTAAGATTCATTATGCGAAGTGCTCTTTCCTGTATTCATCAAAAGGGGTAATTGCTTTGAATCTTAGCAATTGATATCTTTTGAATTTTTTTTTTTTCTTCATTCGAATTGGCAGTGGATTCTTTCGCTTTCTTATTTGATTTCTGTATTCTTTCTAAATTCAAGGCAAGGACTAACTCCCGAATTGAAAATAAAAAAAACGCGGGAATAGATTATAGATTTATATATAAGCTCTATGACTTGTAATAGAACTTATGCTTGATAGAAAGATTATTATCATATAGAGTTGACGAATGAGGTGAAGCTGAGTTCATTAAAGACAAAAAATGGCAAAAAAGAAGGCATTCATTCCACTTCTATATCTTACATCTATAGTCTTTTTTCCCTGGTGCATCTCTTTCACATTTAAGAAAAGTATGGAATCTTGGTTTACTAATTGGTGGAATACTAGGCAATCCGAAATTTTCTTGAATATCATTCAAGAAAAGAGTATTCTAAAAAAATTCATAGAATTCGAGGAACTGTTTCTCTTGGATGAAATGCTAAAGGAATACCCGGAAACACGTCTACAAAACCTTCGTACCGGAATCTACAAAGAAACCATCCAATTGATCAAGACGCACAACGAAGATCGTATCCATACGATTTTGCACTTCTCGATAAATATAATATGTTTCCTTATTCTAAGTGGTTATTCTATTCTAGGTAATCAAGAACTTATTATTCTTAACTCTTGGGTTCAAGAATTCCTATATAACTTAAGTGACACAATAAAAGCTTTTTCTATTCTTTTATTAACTGATTTATGTATAGGATTCCATTCGACCCATGGTTGGGAACTAATGATTGGTTCTGTCTATAACGATTTTGGATTTGCTCAGAATGATCAAATTATATCTGGTCTTGTTTCCACTTTTCCAGTCATTTTAGATACAATTTTAAAATATTGGATTTTTCGTTATTTAAATCGCGTATCTCCGTCACTTGTAGTGATTTATCATTCCATGAATGACTGAAAAAACGATCAACTGATCCAATTATAAAGTTTGTTTTTTTTTTTATTGTATAAAAGAGAAACATTAAAAAATAAAATTTTTCTTTTTCTTTCTACCCCCCCCCCCAAGGGATTCTTTCTATATTCCAGTAGAATTTTTTCAGTAAATAGCAGAATCATGGATAGGGAACTATGCCAGTAACCTACCTAATCTTATTGTAGAAATTTTCAGGATAAATGATTAGACCATGCAAACTAGAAATGCTTTTTCTTGGATAAAGAAAGAGATTACTCGATCTATTTCCGTATCGCTCATGATATATATAATAACTCGAGCACCCATTTCAAATGCATATCCCATTTTTGCACAGCAGGGTTATGAAAATCCGCGAGAAGCAACCGGCCGTATTGTATGTGCCAATTGCCATTTAGCTAATAAACCCGTGGATATTGAGGTTCCGCAAACGGTACTTCCCGATACTGTATTTGAAGCAGTTGTTCGGATTCCTTATGATATGCAAGTGAAACAAGTTCTTGCTAATGGTAAAAAGGGGGCTTTGAATGTGGGGGCTGTTCTTATTTTACCGGAGGGTTTTGAATTGGCCCCCCCTGATCGTATTTCGCCTGAGATTAAAGAAAAGATAGGTAATCTGTCTTTTCAAAGTTATCGTCCCACAAAAAAAAATATTATTGTGGTAGGCCCTGTTCCCGGCCAGAAATATAGTGAAATCACCTTTCCTATTCTTTCCCCAGATCCCGCTACTAAGAGAGATGTTCACTTCTTAAAATATCCTATATACGTAGGCGGGAACAGGGGAAGGGGTCAGATTTATCTCGACGGGAGCAAGAGTAATAATAATGTTTATAATGCTACAGCAGCGGGTATAGTAAACAAAATCATACGAAAAGAAAAGGGAGGATACGAAATCACTATAGTGGATGCATCGGATGGACGTGAAGTGATTGATATTATACCCCCAGGACCAGAACTTCTTGTTTCAGAGGGTGAATCTATCAAACTTGATCAACCATTAACGAGTAATCCTAATGTGGGTGGATTTGGTCAGGGGGATGCGGAAATAGTACTTCAAGATCCGTTACGTGTCCAAGGTCTCTTGTTCTTCTTGGCATCCATTATTTTGGCACAAATCTTTTTGGTTCTTAAAAAGAAACAATTTGAGAAGGTTCAATTGTCCGAAATGAATTTTTAGGTCCGCGGATTTATCAACATATTAAGCTCGCAAAAAGAACTCCATTTTTGTTGATAATTTATGTAATTCTATTCTGTTTAATAAAAAAAATTATGAAAAGACCTTTCCTTCTTTCTAGTCTTTTTCTAGCATATTTAGAGAATTCCTTGTACCGTAGTACTAGTCAGTCATAGTATGTATATTGTGAAGAAGACAACTATTTTACTTTATTTCTTTGTTTTTTTTTTCAACCCCACAATAAATTACAACGTTATGGTTATGTCATTGTTTTCAGATTTCAATGTCCTAGACTAGAATAGAAATATATTAATAGTTTTCTATTGTAATAGAAGAAAATTCGACTTGATACTAAACAAAGAAATCAAAATTGGCAGATAAGATAATATTAAGCAAAGTAGAAATAGAAATGGGGAAAACGGGATTCTAGGAGGGATTATTTGTCTTTTCCTAGAGTCCGATTCCTTCTTGCTTGTGTCGAAATAGAAATATTCTAAAAAAGATTATTAATAGAATAATACTTCTTGATACCCTTCCTGAGAGAATCCTATTCTTAGCTTAGTTTCCATTTTTTCCAACTTAGAACCTTTATGACATAGAATATTTTTTTTTTTTTTATTTATTGCAAAGAATATAATACGTAGTGGACAAACAAAAAAGAGAGGGAATTTGATTGACCAAATACAACTTTTTCAATTAACTTGTTTATAAAATAAATTCAATCATGATTCGATACTATTAGAGACTAAAATAGATTTCGAGTAAGATTCTATTAGTATAGTATAGAAAATAGTATAGAAAAGGTTCGATTCACATGATATTTGATCAGTATAAAAAATATATTATCTAATTAAGAATATATTACAATATCATTTTTACAATAGAATAGAATACAATAGATTTCTATTGCGCCACCCAGAAGAAGTAAATCAAGTGATTTCTTTTTTCTTTTACTTTTCTCTTTCAACTTAAAATAAAAAGTATCAACAGATCCAGGAAAAGATGTTTTGAATCAATTAATGAAGTTCATTTTTCAAAAACATCATAAAAAATGGAGTTTTTTGAAACATCGGAAAAAGTTATCCATTGAGTCATTTATACGAATAAAAAAGATTATGATTATTAAGAACTCAACGGGACCCCCTCGAATTCGTCAAAGAAAGAGTGGATCCCTGTTGAGTTCTTACGCTTTCATTTCGAAAACTCAATTCATTCGATTACTACAGGGATGAGCCCAATCCGGAATATGAACCATAAAAGAAAATACCAATTAAACCGATCACAGGAATACCAGTTACAGTACCTATTATCCAAAGAGGAATCCTTCCAGTAGTATCGGCCATTTATCCCACTTTCCTCCACA